TTGCCGAAGAAAAAACTACTCGAATAAAGGGCAGAATTAATACAGATCAAACTAACGGTATTAAGCATAACAGACATTTTGTTCTTGGAGATAATTGCATTTTGATTGAGTTTTTGATATTAAGTAAAAAGGAAGAAAGTCAGTAAGGTAGACAAAAAATCCTTATTTTTCTTTGAATCCACCCAATCAAAAATCCTCCAATTCTCAAAGGAGAATAGAAGAAATCATACTTTCATACAATATCTTAATTGAATTCTATGTAATGATCAATAAATTAAGTTGAATTCTATATCTATATGTATCAAAATCCCAGTACCAATCTATTCTATAGATATATATATTTGTACTAGAGTTGACAAACAACCAATACCAATATTATTGTTTCTTGGCGTAGATTAGAAATTCAAATGGGGCGTGGCCAAGTGGTAAGGCAACGGGTTTTGGTCCCGCTACCCGGAGGTTCGAATCCTTCCGTCCCAGCGCATATCCGTTTTTTATACTCGATTATTCCCATAGAAAGAAGTAGAGGGGTGGTGGGAATTAATCCATATTCATTTTAATATCTGTGTCTGTTTGAATCTCATTAAGAAATGATCAAGTTCCATATCATTATCATATAGAAATATGTGATAGAGCCAATGTTTTTTCTTTGAATCTCGTTTTATTTTTATTTAGGTATTTTGTGTTTGGCTCTAATTAAAAATGGGGAATCTATGTAACGATTGAGGCAAGGGGTATTTATCCTAAAATGAATTTTCTTCACTTTATGACAAGAGTCGATTATTGAAATATTATCCAACCCCATTTTAAACAAAATACATATCAATCATTTAATCATATAAAATTAGGAAATTTTTAGTTTATATGGTCTGTATCGTTTTATTTCAATGACAAAAATTTTTTGGTTTTTGTGAATTTGTAATCCTTTCATTATTTAAACTCACCCTATATTTTTTATTTTGATTTTCGTAGTCAGAGTCTATGGACAGCTGAACCAATGACTATTCATGATTCCATGATTGAATCAATTCCATACCGGTTCCAAATTAGAGGAATGTTATGGTAAAACTTCGTTTGAAACGATGTGGTAGAAAGCAACGTGCGACTTGAAGGACACGGTCCGTTGTGGATTAAAAATCCACCATTTTCCATTTGTCTAGGAATGGCGGTGCTCTTGGCTCGACATTGTTTGTTCTGTTACACTTGAACCCTTCTTTTTTTGTTGGGTTGTAAATAGTCTACGATGGAGCTCGAGTAGAAAGGATTAATTCATTTCTGGGGGGCAAGGATCTAGGGTTAATGCCAATCAATTGGAACAACTTCGTAAATATATCTTCTATATATAGAAATAGAAAGGATCCAATTCGACCAAGTTTCCAATTCAAAAGCAAAACTTGTTGGAATTGATCAAACTTTTTCGATTCAAGGTGTATCACGCGGGAATTAACTGTCCATACGATTCTTTGCTAGAAAGAAATCAAAAAAGGGTATGTTGCTGCCATTTTGAAAGAATTAAGAAGCACCGAAGTAATGTCTAAACCCAATGATTTAAAATTAAGGATTAAAGGATCTACGAACAAGGAAACACCATTTGAATTGTCTCGAGAGTCTCACTAGTTGGATCAGACTAAAGAATCCAAATACAATTTAAAATGAGACAAACAGAAGGGGGTAAAGACTACTCAATAAATAAAATGGACTTCTAATTTTTCCTTTGAACTATTTGAAGAGTTATCCAACTTGAGTTATGAGTACGAATGGTTTCTTTTTCCTTTTCCGGAAGAAAAAAAGACTGAAATAGAAATTCTAGTCTAATTGATTGGCCCACGTGTCATTTAATTTATTAGAATTGCATACATAGACAAAACTTCGAATCAAATCATTTTTTCTCGAGCCGTACGAGGAGAAAACCTCCTATACGGTTCTAGGGGGGGTATTGTTCATCTACATCTATCCCAATGAGCCATCTATCGAATCGTTGCAATTGATGTTCGATCCCGAAGAGAAGGAAAAGATCTTCAAAAAGTGGGCTTTTATGATCCAATGAAAAATCAAACTTATTTAAATGTTCCTCTTATTCTATATTTCCTTGAAAGGGGTGCTCAACCTACAGGAACTGTTCAGAATCTTTTAAAGAAAGCGGAAATTTTTAAGGAACTTCCGTCTAATTAAATGAAATTCAATTAAAGAAATACCATACGGGGGGTCGCAGCTTGTATATAACTTTGTATAATTTTTCTCTACTTCTTTTTTTGACCCCCCCTTTTTCTGCTGTATTCATATTTCTTTATCTGTATTCATATTTCTTTATCATTGTTTCTATCGAATCCAATGGCCTAGAACGACAAAACTTTAGTTTTGACTTTATCGATCTTATTAATTATCAAACTAATTCGGATATTTCCTTCATCAATTGTGTGGTTTTCATTGTAACTTGATTAACCAACAAGGAATCTACTTTGCTTATTCTACTTCGACTTAGATTGATGAAATACATTGA